CGAATAATTTCTTTGTACATAATAGAAAAACTATATGACGAAGATATTTATAATTCTTGGATTTATACTAATGAAAAAAAAAAGTGCAATTTGAACAATGAATTGAAAAGCCGAATCCAATTTTTAGAAAAAAAAGAGAGATCCCATAGTCTGGATATACTTGAAAAAAGAACCATATTATGTGATGATAAAAAAAAAGAAAAATGCTTGCCAAAAGCATATGATCCTTTTTTCAACGGACCTTATCGAGGAACGAGAAAAAAATTAGATTCACGCGCAATCATGAATACTTATACAGATACAGAAGATTTAGTAGAATTTTTTTTTATAAATAAGATTCATGATCTACTTCTTAATGATTCCGTAGAACTCCACCGTCAATCATTTTTGAATTCTACAGAAGAAAAAGGAATTGATTCAGAAAGTCAAGCAAAATATTTGCAATTTTTATTTTATGTAATTACAACACATACAAAAGATAAAAAAAAAATGAAAAAAAAATCTATTGGAATTAGAATAGAAGAAGTCAGTAAAAAGGTTTCTCGATGGTCATACAAATTAAACGGTAATTTGAAAGAAGAGGAAGAAGAAAATGAAGAAGAATCGGAGGACGACGATTATGAGATTAATTCAAGAAGAGCCAAACGTGTGATAATTTATTACGATAATGATCAGAATACCGATTATATTTCTAGTATTCATAATACTATTAACAATGATAAATATGATAACAATGATAAATATGATGATCAAACGGAAGAGGTGTCTTTGATACGTTACTCACAAGAATCAGATTTTCGTCGCAATATAATCAAAGGATCCATGCGCGCTCAAAGACGTAAAACAGTTATTTGGAACCTATTTCAAGTAAATGTAAATTCCCCACTTTTTTTGGATCGTCTAGACAAAATATCTTTTTTTTCGTATTTTGATATCAACGAAATAAAGAATTTAATTTTTAGGAATTGGATGGGCAGAGAACAAGAATCAGAATTCAAAATTTCTTCTTTTGAAAATGAAGATAAAAAAAAAGAAAAGGAAAAAAAATATAAAAACGAACAGATAGAAGTATCAGAAGCTTGGAATGCCTTTCTATTTACTCAAATAATAAGAAGTTTTATTTTAATAACCCACTCTTTTCTTAGAAAATACATTATATTGCCTTCATTAATAATAGCAAAAAATATTTTACGTATTTTATTTTTCCAAAATACCGAGTGGGACGAGGATTTTAAGGAATGGAATAGAGAAATCCATATTAAATGCACCTATAATGGTGTTCAATTATCAGAAAAAGAATTTCCCCAAGATTGGTTAATAAATGGTATTCAGATAAAGATTCTGTATCCTTTCTGTCTAAAACCTTGGAGAAAATCTAAGGCACAATCTCATCATAGAGATCTAAAGAAAAAAAAAGAGAAAAAAAAAACAAATTTTTGTTTTTTAACAGTCTGGGGAATGGAAGCAGAACTTCCCTTTGGTTCTCCCCGAAAACGACCTTCTTTTTTTGAACCTATTTATAAAGAACTCCAAAAAAGAAAAAAAAAGGTGAAAAAGAAATTTTTACAAGTTTTCAATTCTTTCAATAAAAAATCATTTCTAAAAGTTAGAAAAGAAAAAATAAAAGGGGTAATAGTTCAACTTATAAAACTAATAATAAAAAAAGTAAATCCAATTTTCTTATTTGAATTGAGGAAAGAAAAAGTGTATGAACCGAACGAAAACAAAAAAAAATATTTTAAAAGGAATAATAAGATTCTTCGCGAATCATCCGTTCTAAATCGAACGATGAATTGGTTCAATTATTCATTAATAGAAAAAAGAATGAAAGATCTTTCTGATAAGACAATAAAAATAAGGAATCAAATTGAACGAACCGCAAAAGACAATAAAAAAAAAGAAATAGTTCTAATTTATGATAATAAAGAATCGGGATCACAGAAACATATTTGGAAAATATTAAAAAGGAAAAATATTCGATTAATGCGTAAATCACACTACTTTATCAAATCATTCATTGAAAAAATATACATAGATATTTTGCTATGCACCATTACCGTTTCTAAGATAAATGTACAACTTTTCTTTGAATTAAAAAAAAAGATCTTTAATAAATCCATTTACAACAATGAAATAAATAAAGAACAAGAAGGAATTGATGAAAAAAATCAAAATACAATGAATTTTATTTTGACTATAAAAAAATATTTTTCAAATACTGATAATACTAAGAATAGCAATCAAAATCCCAATACTTATTGGGACTTATCTTCCTTGTCCCAAGCATATGTTTTTTACAAAATATCACAAAATCAATTACTTAATAAATATAAATTAAGACCTGTACTTAAATATCAAGAGAGCTATCCTTTTTTTAAGGATAATTTAAAAGATTATTGTATGATACATGGAATATTTAATTCACATAATAAAATAAATACGTATGTAATGAACGAATGGAAAAACTGGTTAAAAGGTCATTATCAATACGATTTATCTCAAAAAAAAAGGTCTCCAGTAATACCTAAAGAATGGCGAAATAGAATCAATAAACATCGTATGATTCAAAATAAGGAATTAAACCAATTGGATTTATATAAAAAATACCAATTTATTTATTCCATGAATAAAGATGATTATGCAGTGAATCTATTTATGAGTCAAAAAGACAAATGGAAAAAACATTACAGATATGATATTTTATCATATAAATACATAAGCCTCCCTAATTTATACATTTCTGGATCAACATTAGAAATAAACAGGGACCAAGAAATTCCATATTATTTCAATATATTGAAACCTGAATCATTTTATGTATTAGTAAGTATACCTAGTAATGATTATCTAGAAAAAGGATATCTTATTGATAGGAATATCAATTTGGATAGAAAATATTTTGATTGTAGAATTCTTGATGATCTTTGTTTTCTAAATTTTAGAAATGATATTGAGATCTGGACCAATGCACATATTGGTATCAAGATTCAGAAAAATACTAAAATGAAAATTAATAATTTAAAAAAAATGGAAAAAAAAAGTCTTTTTTATCCTACAATTCATCAAGAGATCAAACCATTCAATCAAAAAAGTTTCTTTTTTGATTGCATGGGAATGAATAAAGAAAGGTTATATGATACCGCATCAAATCATGATACTATTACTATATCCAATCTAGAAACTTGGTTCTTCCCAGAATTTGTGCTACTTTTTGATGTATATCAAATTAAACCTTGGATCATCCCAATCAAATCACTATTTTTTCATTTTTCTATAAATGAAAAAAGTAAAAACATTAACGTAAATCCAAATAAATCATCTAATAAAAAAAAATATCTTGAATTAGTAAATTTCAAGCAGGAAGAAAACGAACAACAGGTCCAAGGAAATCTTGTATGGAATCTACTAAAAAAAAAACAATATAAGAGCAATAATGAAATGGAATTAGATTTCTTTTTGAAAAAATATTTCCTTTTTCAACTAAGATGGTCTGATCCCTTGAATAATAAAAAAATAATTAAAAATATCAGAATATATTGTTTCCTACTTAAACTGATAAATCCAAAGGATATTGCTATATCTTTGATTCAAAAAAGTGAAATAAATATGGATCAAATGATGATTCAAAAAGACCTAGCTCTTGCAGAATTGATAAGAAAGGGAATATTTATTATTGAACCAATTTGTCTATCTATACGAAGGAAAGGAAAATATATTATATATCAAACTATGGATATTTCATTGGTCGATAATAAGAAGTACCAAAAAAATAAAAAATACACAAAAAAAAGATATATTGAGAAAGGGGTGTTTGAAAAATATATTGCAAGACACAGCAACATATTTTTGATTGGAGACAAAAATCATTATGATTTACTTGTTCCTGAAAATATTATATCTCCCAGACGTCGTAGAGAATTTCGAATTCGAATTTGTTTCAATTCCCAGAATTTTAATGGTGTGGATAGAAATCCAATATTTTGCAATGAAAACAAAATAAGAAACTGTGGACATTTTTTGAATGAGGACAAACATATTAATATTAATACAGATAGAAAAAATTTCATTAAATTCAAATTTTTTCTTTGGCCCAATTATCGATTAGAAGATTTAGTTTGTATGAATCGCTATTGGTTTGATACCAATAACAGCAGTCGTTTCAGTATGTCAAGAATACATATGTATTCACAATTCAGAATGAATTCAATTTCAATGAAAAATTAAAAAAATTTATAGTATATTTACTACATATCTTGTAACATATTTGGTAGATGAATAGATGAAAGCCGAAACATATAAACTGTGTAACATTCTAATACATCATGCTGATTTCATAGTGTATCAATTTTCATTAGAAAGAACAGAATACTTTTCATTAAAAAAAAATTGTTCTCTTTCGTGAATACATATATGTTTTGTATATTTGGATCAAATATACAAAACATAAAAACATAAACCACATAAATAAAAAAAAAGTAGTATATGAATGAAATCCAATTTTGATGTATACTATATGAAAATAACTGGCATAAGAAATATTATTATTTTTCCTGATCGGTAAAATTAAAAGAAAGATAAGAATTTTAATTTATGGTCAAAAATTCATTCATTTCAGTTATTACACAAGAAGAAAAAGAAGAAAATAGTGGGTCTGTTGAATTTCAAGTATTCCATTTCACCAGTAAGATACGGAGACTTACTTCACATTTAGAATTGCACAAAAGAGATTTTTTATCGCAAAGGGGTCTACGAAGAATTCTGGGAAAACGTCAACGATTATTGACTTATTTGTCAAAGAAAAAGAAAGTGCGTTACAAGAAATTAATGGATCATTTAGATATTCGGGAACCAAAAACTCGTTAATTCAATTTGAATTTATTATTTGAGTTTCTTATTATTTTCTTCTTATTATCCTTGTTCTTTTTTCTTTTTTAATTATTTTTTTTTTTTATTATTTTATTTATCTTCACTTACTTTATTTACGTTATACTTTACTTACTTTATTCAAGTATAAAGTTTTTAAATTAAATAAAGAAATTGAATGTATTGAATAAATATCTTCATTTTTTTTTTCTTAAACATTGAAGTTCGATTAGTTAAACCAGATAGTTATATGAGTGAAACAAAACTGCTCCTCAATTTGCAGTAAAAAAATAAAAATCTCATTCCCTAGGTACAAGAAGAAAATTGAAGTAAACATAAGTTGTTTACCCCAAGATTGAGATTCTTTTATCAGTCGTCATATCTTGAAGCGGATGCAAAAGATCAACTTTATTTATTACTATACTGGGGATCAATCAAAAAGAAGTGGGCAGTTAGGAACACCAAAGTACGCAAAGGATGAGTAATGGAAATAATGTAAGGTATCAAAAAAAGGTATTTTTGCATAAAACTTTGCATAAAAAGAATCATAATAAGGGTTTGAAGTTGGTAGAAATGATCAAGCAGTACTTCCCCACGATTCCGATCTAGAGTATGCTACTATTCGCTGATTAAATAAATGACTATCAAGAACGAATTAATCCTTTATTTCCTTTTTTTTTTTTCAGAAAGAAGAACAGGACTTAATAAGTAACGTTCAACAAATTGGGATTCATTTATCCACAGATTTTTATCTTCCTTTTGAACTCATTTCTATAATTCTTTTAGTTTCTTTGATAGGTGCAATTACTATGGCTCGTCAATAATCTAATATAATAAGAAATAAGAACTTCCTTTTTTAAAATTAATGAAAACTGTGAATATCTTCTTTTGTTCTTTAATTCTTCTTTCTAGTCTAGTCAACTGAATCGGTTTCATTTTTGTTCATATTGAAGATATATGAGGGATTTATCAATGATGTTAGAGCATGTAATTTTTCTAAGTGTTTATTTATTTTCTATCGGTATCTATGGACTGATCACAACACAAGTCGAAGCATGGTTAGAGCACTTATGTGTCTTGAGCTTATACTGAATTCGGTGAATAGAAATCTTGTCACATTTTCCGATATATTTGATAGTAGGCAATTAAAAGGATAAATTTTCTCAATCTTTGTTATAGCTATTGCGACTGCTAAAGCAGCTATTGGGTTAGCTATTGTTTCGTCGATCCATCGTAACAGAAAATCAACTCGTATCAATCAATCGAATTTGCTGAATAATTAGTCATAATTCTTCTATTTTCACATAACATATAAATCAAAACATAAGATTTTTAGATAGAATATTCATTATAGAATATTAATATTCTATAATGAATAATAAGATAATATAATTAGAATTCAATAGAATATAATATTCTATTATTCTTATTTCTTTTTATTTTCTTTCTTCTCTTTTTTCATATATATATATATTTAGGATTTAGAGTTAATAACCTATTCTATAACTAACCTAATAACAAATGTATTCATCTGATATATAATATATCATCATATCCTTAATGCTATTTCTATATACTAGAATATTTCTATATGTATATGAATCTATATAGATTCATATACATATAGAAATATAGTAAAATTAACATGAATTTAATTCGTAAACTCATATTTCATGGTTATTGAAATGGAAATCAAAGTATCTTGGCCCTTTCTCATAAACAGATTATAAAATATATTGATTCTTCAATTTTTGATAAATCATTGATTCGTCTGGTGTCTACAATAGAAAATATATGATTTATTTCATTTTCTTATTTTATTTTACCAGATCGAAAATCTTTTGTGTTCAAAACTGGAATTTATAGACCCAATGTCACATTCAGTAAAGATTTATGATACATGTATAGGATGTACCCAATGTGTTCGAGCTTGTCCCACGGATGTATTGGAAATGATACCTTGGGATGGATGTAAAGCTAAGCAAATTGCTTCTGCACCAAGAACCGAGGATTGTGTAGGTTGTAAAAGATGTGAATCCGCTTGTCCAACGGATTTTTTGAGTGTCCGTGTTTATTTATGGCATGAAACAACTCGCAGCATGGGTCTTTCTTATTGATATGTGACAAAAAACTCCACTTGAATCATTTGATTCTTCTTTACCGACAAAAACCCGTACTCGAGAAAAGAAAATATATTATTCTTCTCCCGAGCACGGGGTTTTCTGGTCTAATTTTATCTTGTCTTTATCACGAGTTATTTTCCTTGGTTAACAATACTTATTTTTTTGCCCATATTCGCGAGTTCTTCAATTGTCTTTTTCCCTCATAGGGGAAATAAGGTGTATAGGTGGTATACTCTATGTATATGTATCCTAGAACTCCTTCTAATGACCTATGTATTTTGTTATCATTTCCAATTGGACGATCCATTACTCCAATTGAAGGAGGATTCTAAATGTATCAATCTTTTTGATTTTCACTGGAGACTGGGAACCGATGGACTTTCCATAGGACGACCCATTTTACTGACAGGATTTATCACTACTTTAGCTACTTTAGCAGCTTGGCCAGTTACTCGAAATCCGCGATTTTTCTATTTATTGATGTTAGCAATGTATAGTGGCCAAATAGGATGATTTTCTTCTCGAGACCTTTTACTTTTTTTCATCATGTGGGAATTAGAATTAATTCCTGTTTACTTACTTTTATCCATGTGGAGAGGAAAAAAACGCCTGTACTCGGCTACAAAGTTTATTTTGTGCACTGCCGGAGGTTCCATTTTTCTCTTAATAGGGGTTCTAGGTATGGGTTTATATGGTTCCAATGAACCAACATTAGATTTAGAAAAATTAGCTAATCAATCGTATCCTGCAGCATTGGAAATAATACTATATTTTGGTTTTCTTATTGCTTATGCTGTCAAATTGCCGATGATACCCCTACATACATGGTTACCAGATACCCATGGGGAAGCACATTACAGTACATGTATGCTTTTAGCTGGAATATTATTAAAGATGGGAGCATATGGATTGATTCGGATCAATATGGAATTATTAGCTCACGCTCATTCTAGATTATCTCCCTGGTTGGTTATAGTAGGAATAATACAAATAATTTATGCAGCTTCAACTTCTCTCGGTCAATGCAATTTAAAAAAACGTATTGCCTATTCTTCCGTATCTCACATGGGTTTCCTAATTATAGGAATTGGTTCTATAACTGGCATGGGACTTAATGGAGCCATTTTACAAATACTATCTCATGGATTGATTGGTGCTGCACTTTTTTTATTAGCAGGAACAAGTTGTGATAGAATACGTTTTGTTTATCTCGAAGAAATGAGGGGGATATCTATCCTAATGCCAAAAATCTTTACCATGTTTAGTAGTTTCTCGATGGCTTCTCTTGCGTTGCCAGGAATAAGTGGTTTTGTTGCAGAATTTTTAGTCTTTTTTGGAATAATTACCAGCCCAAAATATCTTTTCATGCCAAAAATGTTAATTACTTTTGTAATGGCAATTGGAATGATATTAACTCCTATTTTTTTATTATCTATGTTACGTCAGATTTTTTATGGATACAAGCTATTCAATATTCCAAAATCAAATTTTTTTGATTCTGGACCACGGGAACTATTTGTTTCGATCTGTATCTTTCTACCTGTAATAGAAATTGGTTTTTATCCTGATTTCGTTCTCTCATTATCGGTTGACAAGGTACAAGTTCTATTATGTAATTATTTTTATAGATACTAAGATACTAATTCTTTTTTTATATTCAATAATAAATGAAATAAATTTCATTAATTGGAAAGAAAGTCTTAGAATTCTTTGACTTTCATATTTTCACGATTCTTCGTTGGACAATGAAAAAAAAAAGGAAGGGTTAATTAGAATTTTAATGAGATACATCTAAAGTTTTTGAGAACCATTTGAATAATTCCTCTATTTAAACGGTTCTCAAAAACTCGCACAAATTTTCATTGTGTATCAGACAATTTTTTTATGTATTCTTCATGTAATTTTTTTTATTCAATTAGATATTAATTGGAATGAACCATAACTATGGAACCCGATTCCTAATAGATTGATCCCAAAATAGCATATCCAAATTAGTATAAATCCTATAGAAGCTACAAATGCCGAATTTGTGCCTTGATCTTGCAATTTTGGATTTGTTCTAGTATGTAAATAAATTGCAAATATGGTCCAAGTAATAAATGCCCAAGTTTCCTTAGGGTCCCAATTCCAATAAGAGCCCCATGCTTCATTAGCCCATACTGCTCCAGAAAGAATGCCTATGGTTAAAAAGGTAAACCCTAAACTAATGACACGATAACTCCAATAATCCAAACGCTGAATTAATTGATATTTGTAAAAATTTTGAAATGAGAGGAAAGAAATCTTTTTTAATAAACTTCCTTTTTCGTTCAAATATTTCATATCACCAAAGAAAAACGACTTCCTTAAACTGAAAAAATTCTTGTTTTTCAAAAAAAAATCGATTTTTTTTTGAAATGTAATCACTATAAGAGCAACTGATAATAACGATCCGCATAAAAGAGCTGCATAGCTCAATAGCATCATACTGACATGCATCATTAACCACTGAGATTGTAGAGCAGGTACTAATATTGTGGGTTGATGCATTTCATTTGAAAGACCTGACGTGGCGAAACTTTGGGTAAAAATGACACTTGGTGCAGTTATTGCGCTTAAATCATTTTTATGATTCCCAAGATACGGAATCATATGAATAATGGATAAATTCCATGAAAGGAAGATTAAAGATTCGTATAAATTACTTAAGGGAAAATGTCCCGAAGAAAACCAACGAATAAATAAAAACCCTGTTATAGAGAAAAAAGTAGCTATCATCCCTTTTTCTGACGAATTACGTAATCCTTCAATTTCGTAGATTAATAAGTTCATCAAATGAATCATAATCACAATTGAGATGATCGAAAAGGAAATATGAGTTAATATATGTTCTAAGGTTGCAAATATCATAAAGAAGAGTCCCTTTTAAATAATTGAAATCGGGGAGGGGATTAAATAGAATATTTAAAATATTTTAGTTTAGATTCTATTAGATCTATTGTGTCTATATTATTAATATATATGCCGCCACTCGG